GTTAATGTAGCTTAAGTTAAAGCAAAGCACTGAAAATGCTAAGATGAGTATTTATACTCCATAAACACATAGGTTTGGTCCTAGCCTTTTTATTAATTTTTAGTAGACTTACACATGCAAGTATCCTCGCCCCAGTGAGAATGCCCTCTATATCCAATAAGGATCAAAAGGTGCAGGTATCAAGTACACTCTACCAAGTAGCTCATGACACCTTGCTTTACCACACCCCCACGGGACACAGCAGTGATTAAAATTAAGAAATAAACGAAAGTTTGACTAAGTCATACTAATTTAGGGTTGGTAAATTTCGTGCCAGCCACCGCGGTCATACGATTAACCCCAGTTAATAAAAAACGGCGTAAAGCGTGATTAAGATCTAAGCAAAGATAAGATTAAGCTCTGACTAAGCTGTAAAATGCCCATAGTCAAAATAAAAATACAAAACGAAAGTAATCTTACTACCCCTGAATTCACGATAGCTAAGACCCAAACTGGGATTAGATACCCCACTATGCTTAGCCCTAAACATAAATATTCAATTAACAAGAATATTCGCCAGAGAACTACTAGCTACTGCTTAAAACTCAAAGGACTTGGCGGTGCTTTATACCCCTCTAGAGGAGCCTGTTCTATAACCGATAAACCCCGTTAAACCTCACCACTCTTTGCAATTATCAGCCTATATACCGCCATCTTCAGCAAACCCTAACAAGGTACCACAGTAAGCATAATAATTTTACATAAAAACGTTAGGTCAAGGTGTAGCCTATAGAGTGGGAAGAAATGGGCTACATTTTCTAATCTCCTAGAACACTTCACGACAGCTGTTATGAAACATGACTAGCCTAAGGCGGATTTAGTAGTAAGTTGGGAATAGAGTGCCTAACTGAATTGGGCAATAAAGCACGCACACACCGCCCGTCACCCTCTTCAAGCACTCAAGATTACCCCCACATAATTAATATAATAATCCCTAAATGCAAGAAGAGACAAGTCGTAACAAGGTAAACATACTGGAAAGTGTGTTTGGAATATCAAGATATAGCTTAATAAAACAAAGCATCCGGCTTACACCCGGAAGATTTCCCTACTAGTGAATATCTTGAACTGGTTCTAACCCAAAAATCATTCTACTTAATTATAAAAATCAATTAAACAAAACATTTATCTTATTAAAGTATAGGAGATAGAAATTAGCTTTTGGAGTTATAGAGATAGTACCGTAAGGGAAAGTTGAAAGATTAACTAATAGTAATATAAAGCAAGGATAAACTCCTCTACCTTTTGCATAATGAATCAACTAGAAAAAACTTTACAAAAAGATTTTAAGTAAAGTACCCCGAAACCAAACGAGCTACTAATGAGCAATTAAAAGAATGAACCCGTCTATGTAGCAAAATAGTGGGATGACTTGTTAGTAGAGGTGAAAAGCCTAACGAGCTTGGTGATAGCTGGTTGTCCAGACTAGAATTTTAGTTCAACCTTAAATTTACCTAAAAGAATTATTAATCCAAATGTAAATTTAATAGTCACTCTAAAGAGGTACAGCTCTTTAGACGAAGGAAACAGCCTTTTTTAGAGAGTAAAACATCAACCCAACATAGTTGGCTTAAAAGCAGCCATCAATTAAAAAAGCGTTCAAGCTTAACCTAATAGACGAAACCAATTTAATTCTACACTTAATCATGAACTCCTAACTTTACAACTGGACTACTCTATAGTCTTATAGATGCAATAATGTTGGTATTAGTAACAAGAAATAATTCTCCTTGCACAAGCTTATATCAGATCGAATAACTCACTGATAGTTAACAGACAATATAATTACACTTAAAACCTTAAATCTTTATTACCCAAACTGTTAACCCAACACCGGCGTGCACAAAAGGAAAGATTAAAAAAAGTAAAAGGAACTCGGCAAACATTAACCCCGCCTGTTTACCAAAAACATCACCTCTAGCATTACCAGTATTAGAGGCACTGCCTGCCCAGTGACATGCGTTTAACGGCCGCGGTATCCTGACCGTGCAAAGGTAGCATAATCATTTGTTCCTTAAATAGGGACTTGTATGAATGGCTTCACGAGGGTTAAACTGTCTCTTACTTTTAATCAGTGAACTTGACCTTCCCGTGAAGAGGCGGGAATAATTAAATAAGACGAGAAGACCCTATGGAGCTTAAATCTATTTAGCTTAAGCATCACCATTTCTTCCCCACAGGGACTAATAAATTTGCCTTCTTAAGCTTATGATTTTGGTTGGGGTGACCTCGGAGTATAAAACAACCTCCGAATGATTTTAACCTTGACTCTACTAGTCTAAGTGTCTATTCATTAATTGACCCAAACTTATTGATCAACGGAACAAGTTACCCTAGGGATAACAGCGCAATCCTACCCAAGAGTCCATATCGACAGTAGGGTTTACGACCTCGATGTTGGATCAGGACATCCAAGTGGTGTAACCGCTACTAATGGTTCGTTTGTTCAACGATTAAAGTCCTACGTGATCTGAGTTCAGACCGGAGAAATCCAGGTCGGTTTCTATCTATTCTATATTTCTCCCAGTACGAAAGGACAAGAGAAATGAGGCCCATGAAACTTTCACGCCTTAGAGTAAAACAAATGATTTAATCTCAATTTTATAAATCATCTCCCCACTCACCCTAGAACAGGGTTTATTAAGATGGCAGAGCCCGGTAATTGCATAAGATTTAAAACCTTACTATCAGAGGTTCAACTCCTCTTCTTAATAATTCATGTTTTTAATTAATCTCCTTTTCTTAATTATCCCTATCATGATTGCCATAGCATTCCTAACCCTAGTCGAACGAAAAATTCTAGGCTACATACAACTACGTAAAGGCCCTAACGTAGTAGGTCCATATGGCCTACTCCAACCGTTCGCAGATGCTATAAAACTATTTATTAAAGAACCCCTCAAGCCCTCTACATCCTCTATTATTCTTTTTATTATTGCTCCTACCTTAGCTCTAACACTAGCAATTACTATGTGAATTCCACTACCAATACCCCAACCTCTTATTAACATGAATATAGGTGTTCTGTTTATCCTCGCAACCTCAAGTCTAGCAGTCTACGCAATTCTATGATCCGGATGAGCATCAAACTCCAAATACGCTCTAATCGGAGCCCTACGAGCCGTTGCTCAGACAATTTCATATGAAGTAACCCTGGCCATTATTTTATTATCAGTCCTTCTTATAAATGGCTCATTCACACTATCAACCTTAATCGCAACTCAACAATTCATATGACTAATCCTACCAACATGACCATTAGCAATAATATGATTTATCTCTACCCTGGCCGAAACAAACCGAGCTCCCTTTGATCTGACAGAAGGAGAATCAGAACTTGTCTCGGGATTTAATGTGGAGTACGCTGCAGGCCCATTCGCCTTATTCTTCATAGCAGAGTATACTAATATTATTATAATAAATGCCCTAACCGCTACTCTATTTATAGGAGCACTACTAAATCCACCCATACCTGAAACTTTTACATTTAGCTTTGCCCTCAAAACTCTCATTTTAACTTCAACTTTCCTATGGATTCGAGCATCCTACCCACGATTTCGATATGACCACCTAATACATTTACTATGAAAAAATTTTCTCCCCTTAACACTAGCCTTATGCATATGACATGTTTCCTTGCCAGTTATTATAGCATGTGTACCCCCTCAAACCTAAGAAATATGTCTGACAAAAGAGTTACTTTGATAGAGTAAATAATAGAGGTTTAAATCCTCTTATTTCTAGGACAATAGGATTTGAACCTAATCTTAAGAATTCAAAATTCTTCGTGCTACCTTAATACACCAAGTCCTAACAGTAAGGTCAGCTAAATAAGCTATCGGGCCCATACCCCGAAAATGTTGGATAATACCCTTCCCGTACTAATTAATATCCTCACCTCTACTGCTATTTATCTCACTCTGATCTCAGGAACTATAATCACACTACTCAGCTCCCACTGACTACTTATTTGAGTCGGTCTGGAAATAAGCCTTCTAGCTATCATCCCAATTTTGATAAGTAAACCCAATCCCCGCTCAATTGAAGCTGCTTCAAAATATTTCCTTATTCAAGCTACCGCCTCCATAATTTTTATAATAGCAGCCATCATCAATTTCTACAGCACAGGAGAATGATCTATTTCTAACTCTATTAACCACCTGTCCTCTTTTATGTTAACAATAGCTTTATCAATAAAAATAGGCCTAGCCCCTTTTCACCTATGAGTTCCAGAAGTCACCCAAGGAATTCCTCTTATATCAGGACTCATTCTGCTCACATGACAAAAAATTGCCCCCATTTCCATTATATTTCAAATTGCCTCTTCTATTAACTACACCTTAATTATAACCATAGCACTCATGTCCATTCTACTTGGCGGTTGAGGAGGCCTAAACCAAACTCAACTACGAAAAATTATAGCGTATTCATCAATTGCTCACATAGGCTGAATAATAGCAATTATCTCATTTGACCCTACACTATCTATTCTAAACATACTTATTTATATCCTATTAACAACCAATATATTCATATTATTCTATTATAACAAAAAAATATCAACCCTCTCACTATCCAACTCTTGAAACAAATCTCCTCTACTCGTTTCAATTATCCTCGTTGTATTAATATCCCTAGGAGGGCTCCCCCCTCTAACTGGGTTTTCCCCTAAATGAATAATTATCAAAGAACTTGTATCCAATAATAATATCATTTTACCTACATTAATAGCTATCCTGGCCCTTTTAAACCTTTATTTCTACATACGACTTATCTACTCAACTTCCCTCACCCTATTTCCGTCCTCCAACAATACCAAAATTAAATGACAATTTGAAACCACTAAAACTTTACCCCTCATATCAACTATTGCCATCACCTCAACAATATTCCTCCCCCTCACACCCACTCTATCAATCCTGTACTAGGAATTTAGGCTAACAAAGACCGAGGGCCTTCAAAGCCCTAAGTAAGTATCTATACTTAATTCCTGACCTAAGGACTACAAGACTCTATCTTGCATCAACTGAATGCAACTCAATCACTTTAATTAAGCTAAGCCCTCATACTAGATTGATAGGATTTAAACCTATAAAAACTTAGTTAACAGCTAAATGCCTAAATCAACTGGCTTCAATCTACTTCTCCCGCCGTTAGAAAAAAAAGGCGGGAGAAGCCCCGGCAGAATTGAAGCTGCTCCTTTGAATTTGCAATTCAATATGAAAATTCACCTCAGGACTTTGGTAAAAAGAGGATTCAACCTCTGTCTTTAGATTTACAGTCTAATGCTTACTCAGCCATTTTACCACCTACTTATGTTCATCAACCGTTGATTATTCTCAACAAACCACAAAGATATTGGAACATTATACCTCTTATTTGGCGCCTGGGCTGGGATAGTAGGCACAGCTCTAAGCTTATTAATTCGAGCAGAATTAGGTCAACCAGGAGCCCTACTAGGAGACGATCAAATTTATAATGTAGTTGTAACCGCACATGCATTCGTCATAATTTTCTTTATAGTTATACCAATCATGATTGGTGGGTTTGGGAATTGATTGGTTCCTCTGATAATTGGAGCTCCCGATATAGCATTCCCCCGAATAAATAATATGAGTTTTTGACTCCTACCTCCCTCATTTCTCTTACTTCTAGCCTCATCAATAGTAGAAGCAGGGGCTGGGACTGGATGGACCGTTTATCCGCCACTAGCAGGTAATCTAGCACATGCAGGAGCTTCTGTGGATCTGACTATCTTCTCTCTCCACCTAGCAGGTGTATCCTCCATTTTAGGAGCAATTAATTTTATTACTACTATTATTAACATAAAACCTCCTGCTATAACCCAATATCAAACCCCACTATTTGTTTGATCAGTTCTAATCACAGCCGTACTGCTACTTCTTTCGCTCCCAGTTCTTGCAGCAGGCATCACTATGCTTCTAACAGACCGAAATTTAAACACGACTTTCTTCGATCCAGCTGGGGGAGGAGACCCAATCCTTTACCAACATCTATTTTGATTCTTCGGACACCCTGAAGTATATATCCTTATTCTTCCAGGATTTGGTATTATTTCACATATTGTCACTTATTATTCTGGCAAAAAAGAACCGTTTGGTTATATGGGTATAGTCTGAGCTATAATATCAATTGGATTTCTTGGGTTTATTGTATGAGCCCACCACATATTTACTGTTGGAATAGACGTAGACACCCGAGCATACTTTACATCTGCAACTATAATCATTGCTATTCCCACAGGGGTAAAAGTCTTTAGTTGGTTGGCAACTCTTCATGGCGGAAATATTAAATGGTCCCCTGCCATACTATGGGCCTTAGGGTTTATCTTTTTATTTACCGTTGGGGGTCTCACAGGCATTGTTCTAGCCAACTCGTCCCTAGATATTGTTCTACATGATACATATTATGTAGTTGCTCACTTCCACTATGTTTTGTCAATAGGAGCCGTTTTTGCAATTATAGGAGGATTCGTACACTGATTTCCTCTACTTTCAGGTTACACACTTGATGATACATGGGCTAAAATCCACTTTACTGTTATATTCGTGGGAGTGAATCTCACATTCTTTCCTCAGCACTTTTTAGGTTTATCAGGCATGCCACGACGATACTCTGATTACCCCGATGCATACACTACATGAAACACAGTATCATCCATAGGCTCATTCATTTCTCTAACGGCTGTAATAATTATAATTTTCATAATTTGAGAAGCCTTCGCATCTAAACGAGAGGTTCTGACTGTTGAACTAACCTCAACTAACTTAGAATGACTTCATGGATGCCCTCCGCCTTACCACACATTCGAGGAACCAACCTATGTGAAGGCTTAAGCCCAAGAAAGGAAAGAATCGAACTCCCTAAGACTAGTTTCAAGCCAGCCCCATAACCATTATGACTTTCTTTATAAGATATTAGTAAAAACATTACATAACTTTGTCAAAGTTAATTTATAGGTTAAACTCCTTTATATCTTTATGGCATACCCTTTCGAGTTAGGATTTCAAGACGCTACCTCCCCTATTATAGAGGAATTACTTCATTTCCACGATCATACTCTGATAATTGTATTTTTAATTAGTTCTTTGGTTTTATATATTATTTCACTAATGCTAACAACTAAATTAACCCATACTAGCACAATAGATGCCCAAGAAGTTGAAACTATTTGAACCATTCTTCCAGCTATTATTCTAATCTTAATCGCCCTACCCTCACTACGAATTCTTTACATGATAGATGAAATTAACAATCCATCATTAACAGTAAAAACAATAGGTCATCAATGATACTGAAGCTACGAGTATACAGACTATGAGGACCTGAATTTCGACTCCTACATAATCCCTACATCTGACTTAAAACCTGGTGAGCTGCGTCTTCTTGAAGTCGATAATCGGGTTGTCCTCCCTATAGAACTACCTATCCGCATGTTAATCTCATCCGAAGACGTGCTGCACTCTTGAGCTGTCCCATCACTTGGTCTAAAAACCGATGCCATTCCCGGCCGATTGAATCAAGCAACACTAACATCTACTCGACCTGGCTTGTATTATGGGCAATGTTCAGAAATTTGTGGTTCTAACCATAGCTTCATGCCAATTGTTCTTGAAATAGTCCCACTAAAACATTTCGAAAACTGATCCTCATCTATATTATAAATTCATTATGAAGCTATAAAGCATTAACCTTTTAAGTTAAAGACTAGGAGTTAAATCTCCTCATAATGGTATGCCCCAGTTAGATACATCTACATGGTTTACTACTATCACCTCTATGATTTTAGCACTATTTATTTTATTCCAATCTAAAATTACCAACCACACATTTTTCCTAAGTCCTTCCCACAAAGACATAAAACAAATCACCCATAGTACCCCTTGAGAGAAAAAATGAACGAAAATTTATTTGCCTCTTTCACTACCCCAACACTAATAGGACTACCTATCGTTATCCTTATTGTCGCATTTCCTAATATTCTATTTCCTTCCCCAAATCGACTTGTTAATAACCGCTTAGTATCACTTCAACAATGACTTATTCAACTTGTACTTAAACAAATAATGACCATGCACAATTTAAAAGGACGGACATGATCCTTAATACTAATCTCTTTGATCATATTCATTGGGTCAACTAATCTCCTAGGCTTACTCCCACACTCATTTACACCAACTACACAACTATCAATAAACTTAGGCATAGCAATTCCCCTGTGAGCTGGCGCAGTAATCACAGGCTTTCGACACAAGACTAAAGCATCCCTAGCCCACTTTCTACCCCAAGGCACCCCTATTCCCCTCATCCCTATGCTTGTAATTATTGAGACAATTAGTCTTTTTATCCAACCTATAGCTCTAGCTGTCCGACTTACTGCTAATATTACAGCTGGCCACCTACTCATACATCTGATCGGAGGCGCTACGTTAGTTCTAACCTCTATTAGTACACCTACTGCTTTGGTTACTTTTATTATTCTAATTCTCCTCACAATCCTTGAATTTGCTGTTGCTCTAATTCAAGCATATGTTTTTACCCTTCTTGTTAGCCTATACCTACATGATAATACCTAATGACCCACCAAACCCATGCTTACCACATAGTCAACCCTAGTCCCTGACCCTTGACCGGAGCATTATCAGCTCTACTTCTAACCTCAGGCCTAATTATATGATTTCACTTTAGCTCTAACTCCCTTCTTACACTTGGACTAGTAACCAATATCCTAACTATATATCAGTGATGACGAGATGTTATCCGTGAAGGGACATTCCAAGGCCATCATACAACAATTGTACAAAAAGGTCTTCGATATGGAATGATCCTATTTATTGTCTCAGAGGTATTCTTTTTTGCCGGCTTCTTTTGAGCATTTTACCACTCAAGTCTGGCACCTACTCCTGAGTTAGGAGGATGCTGACCCCCGGTGGGAATTAATCCACTCAACCCCCTTGAAGTCCCACTGCTTAACACCTCTGTCCTTCTTGCCTCCGGGGTCTCAATTACCTGAGCCCACCATAGCTTAATAGAAGGCAATCGCAAACATATACTCCAAGCCCTGGGTATCACAATCACCCTAGGCCTATATTTCACCCTCCTCCAAGCATCTGAATACCTAGAGACATCATTTACTATCTCTGATGGCGTCTACGGCTCTACATTTTTTATAGCAACAGGATTTCATGGTCTTCACGTAATTATTGGATCTACATTCTTGCTAGTTTGTCTGATACGCCAATTAAAATTCCATTTTACCTCTAATCATCACTTCGGCTTTGAAGCCGCAGCTTGATACTGACATTTCGTAGATGTTGTCTGACTATTCCTATATGTCTCAATTTATTGATGAGGATCATACTTTCCTAGTATAATTAGTACAGCTGACTTCCAATCACCTAGCCTCAGTCTGAATCTGAGGGAAAGTAATAAACCTGTTAGTTACACTCTTTATTAACACCTCTATCTCTCTTATCTTAATCCTAATTGCATTCTGACTACCCCAAACTAACACCTACTCAGAAAAAGTCAGCTCCTATGAATGTGGTTTTGACCCCATAGGAACAGCTCGACTTCCTTTTTCCATAAAATTTTTTCTTGTCGCTATTACTTTCCTCCTATTTGATCTAGAAATTGCTCTTCTCCTTCCCCTACCCTGAGCATCTCAAACTAGCAATCTCACACTCATATTGACTATAGCCTTACTACTAATTTTAATCCTTACTTTAGGCTTAGCCTATGAGTGAATTCAAAAAGGCCTTGAATGGGTTGAATATGGTAATTAGTTTAAATTAAAACAAGTGATTTCGACTCACTAGATTATGAATTGTCATAATTACTAAATGCCTATAGTAACTCTAAATTTATTCTTAGCCTACTTTACATCCTTAATAGGGGTGTTCATCTACCGATCCCATCTTATATCTTCTTTACTATGCCTAGAAGGTATAATATTGTCTATATTCATCTTAATCACTCTTGCCACTTTAAATGCTCACTTCATACTATCATTTGTACTGCCCATTGTCCTTCTTGTATTTGCAGCATGCGAAGCAGCCGTGGGCCTGGCTCTTCTAGTTATGGTATCCAATACTTATGGAATAGACTATGTACAAAACCTTAATATCTTACAATGTTAAAAATCATTATACCCACTATTCTTCTGATCCCTACTATATGATTCTCCAAGAACTCTCTAATCTGGGTTAACACATCAATCCACAGCTTTATCATTAGCTTAATCGTCCTGCTATCACTCTACCAAACTGAAGATAATAATATAACCTTTTCCCTTGCTTTTTTCTCAGATTCTCTATCAACACCGCTCTTAATTCTTACTGCATGATTACTACCTCTCATAATTATAGCAAGCCAGAATCATCTTACCAAAGAACCCCTAATACGAAAAAAACTCTATATTCTCATGCTAATCTCACTTCAACTTTTCTTAATTATAACTTTCTCTGCCTCAGAGTTAATTCTATTTTACATTTTATTTGAAGCTACCCTGATCCCCACTCTAATTATTATTACCCGCTGAGGTAATCAAACAGAACGCTTAAACGCAGGACTATACTTTCTATTCTACACTCTTATTGGATCCCTACCTTTGCTCGTAGTACTAATCTACATCCAAAAATCAACAGGATCACTAAACTTCATTGTATCCCTCTACCAATCAGACACTTTACCATCTACCTGAGCCAATAACATAATATGACTAGCATGCATAATAGCCTTTATAGTAAAAATACCCCTCTACGGCCTTCATCTCTGACTCCCCAAAGCTCACGTAGAAGCCCCAATCGCAGGCTCTATAGTTCTGGCTGCCATTTTGCTCAAACTAGGGGGGTACGGTATAATACGGATTACAATCATACTTAATCCTATTACAAATATTATAGCTTACCCCTTTATCTTATTATCTCTATGAGGAATAATTATAACTAGCTCTATCTGCTTACGACAGACAGATCTGAAGTCCCTCATTGCTTACTCATCTGTTAGTCATATAGCACTAGTAATCGTAGCTATTATAATTCAAACTCCATGAAGCTTTATAGGGGCCACAGCACTAATAGTAGCTCACGGGCTTACATCATCAATACTATTCTGCCTTGCCAATACTAACTACGAACGAATTCACAGCCGAACTATAATTCTAGCCCGGGGCTTACAATCCATTCTTCCTCTTATAGCAACTTGATGAGTCCTAGCTAGTCTAACAAACCTGGCTCTTCCCCCCTCTATTAACTTAATCGGAGAGCTATTTATTATCGTGTCATCTTTTTCATGATCAAATATTACAATCATTCTAATAGGACTCAATATATTAATTACAGCCTTATACTCACTTTACATACTTATTGTCACACAACGTGGCAAGTTCACCTATCATCTAGTCAACATTAACCCAACCCATACACGAGAAAACACTCTCATACTCTTTCATATCCTCCCCCTAATCCTACTATCTATTAACCCTAAAATTATTCTAGGTCAACTCTATTGTAAATATAGTTTAAACAAAACATTAGATTGTGAATCTAATAATAGAAGATTGTATCCTCTTATTTACCAAGAAAGAATGCAAGAACTGCTAATTCATGCCTCCACGCCTAAACTCGTGGCTTTCTTAACTTTTATAGGATAGTAGTAATCCGTTGGCCTTAGGAGCCAAAAAATTGGTGCAACTCCAAATAAAAGTAATAAACCTGCTCCCCTCTTTAACTCTTATATCACTTATCATTTTACTTTTCCCCATCCTCCTTAGCCTCACTAATTCATTCTACCTACCTTCTTACCCAAACCATGTAAAAACATCTATTATATGCGCCCTTATGTTTTGTACCCTTCCCTCACTTATATTCATCAACTCCAATTACGAGTTAGTTATCTCTAATTGACATTGAATAACTATCCAAACCATTAGTTTTACAATAAGCTTCAAACTAGACTATTTTTCCCTAGTATTTATACCTGTAGCACTTTTTGTAACATGGTCAATCATAGAATTTTCAATATGATACATACACTCTGATCCTTATATTAATCGCTTTTTCAAATACCTTCTAATATTCTTAATCACAATAATAATCCTTGTCACATCAAATAATCTATTTCAACTATTCATTGGATGAGAAGGGGTGGGTATTATATCTTTCCTCCTTATCGGCTGATGATATGGACGAACTGACGCCAACACAGCAGCCCTACAGGCTATTCTCTACAATCGAATCGGAGACATTGGCTTTGTCCTAGCCATAGCATGATTTATGCTTAATTCCAACTCCTGAGAACTCCAACAACTCTTCACAACAGAAACACCCCTCCTACCCCTAACAGGCCTCCTCCTAGCAGCAACAGGAAAATCAGCCCAGTTTGGACTACATCCTTGACTACCCTCCGCAATAGAGGGACCTACTCCAGTCTCAGCCCTACTCCACTCAAGTACCATAGTAGTTGCTGGAATTTTCCTTCTAGTCCGATTCTACCCCCTAATAGAAAATAACGAATCTGCCAAGACACTAGCTCTATGCCTAGGAGCTATTACAACCCTCTTTACCGCTATCTGCGCACTCACCCAAAATGACATTAAAAAAATCGTCGCATTCTCCACTTCAAGTCAACTAGGCCTAATGATAGTAACAATCGGAATTAATCAACCCCATCTAGCATTCCTCCACATCTGCACCCACGCTTTCTTTAAGGCAATATTATTTATATGCTCTGGATCAATTATCCACAACCTAAATGACGAACAAGATATCCGAAAAATAGGAGGTCTCTTTAAAGCTATACCCTTTACATCCTCCTCCCTAATTATTGGCAGCCTCGCACTTACCGGGATACCCTTTTTAACTGGATTCTACTCTAAAGACTTAATCATTGAAGCTGCAAATACATCTAATGCCAACGCCTGAGCCCTGATAATCACACTTCTCGCCACTTCTCTCACTGCTGTCTATAGTACACGAATCATTTTCTTCGCCCTTATAGGACAGCCTCGATTTTCTACACTTATCACAATCAACGAAAATAACCCTCAACTAATAAATCCTATTAAGCGACTGTTAATTGGAAGTATCTTTGCAGGTTTCCTATTATCACATAATATTCCCCCTATAAATACCCCCTTATTGACTATACCCCTCTACCTAAAAACCACTGCCCTTTTTATCACAATCATAGGGTTTATTATCGCTATAGAACTAAACCAACTTACCACAAACCTAAAACTAAGTTATTACTCATCTACTCCTAAATTTTCTACCCTATTAGGATATTTCCCTATCACTATACACCGCTTACACCCCTATTCTGACCTCCTGGTTAGCCAAAAACTAGCCTCAACCCTCCTTGATCAGCTCTGAATAGAAAAAGCAGTACCAAAACTTATCGCTCACACACAATCTTCCGCCTCAACCTTAATATCAAACCATAAGGGCTTAATTAAATTATACTTCCTATCATTCCTAATCTCAACTATCTTGGCATTAACAATTACCCCCTATTTCCTCGAGTAATCTCAATAACAATAAAAATACTGACAAATAAAGATCAACCTGCAACAACCATTAATCAACTTCCATAACTGTATAAAGCAGCTACTCCTATTGAATCTTCCCGTACTAACCCTAACTCATCAGCTTCAAACACTATTCAATCCTCTAAACCCTTAAACTCAATAATAACCTCTACCTCTTCAAACACTATAGTTAAAAATACCACCATTAACTCTACCCCTACTCCCAATAACAATACCCCTCAAATCACTACATTTGAATTTCAAGCCTCCGGATACTCCTCCGTAGCCATTGCAGTGGTGTAACCAAATACCACTAGTATCCCACCTAAATAAATCAAAAACACCATTAATCCTAAAAATGATCCACCAAAATACAGCACAATCCCACACCCGACACCCCCACTAATAATTAACCCTAAACCACCATAAATAGGAGAAGGCTTTGAAGAAAAGCCTAAAAACCCTAAAACAAATAGTATGCTTAATAAATATAAAATATGTGTCATTGTTTTTACATGGAATCTAACCACGACTAATGACATGAAAAATCATCGTTGTAATTCAACTACAAAAACTATAATGACAAATATCCGCAAAACTCACCCACTGCTTAAAATTGTTAATCACTCTTTTATTGACCTACCTGCCCCCTCAAACATCTCAGCTTGATGAAACTTTGGCTCTCTTCTCGGCCTTTGCCTTCTAATCCAAATTTTAACTGGCCTATTCCTAGCTATACACTACACATCGGACACAGCAACAGCCTTCTCCTCTGTCACTCATATTTGCCGAGACGTAAACTATGGTTGATTAATTCGATATATACATGCTAACGGCGCCTCTCTGTTTTTCATCTGTTTGTTCCTCCATGTGGGCCGAGGGCTTTACTATGGATCCTATACTTATTTTGAAACCTGAAACATCGGGGTTATTCTCCTTTTTGCAGTAATAGCAACTGCTTTTATAGGCTACGTCCTACCATGAGGGCAGATATCATTCTGAGGTGCAACAGTCATCACAAACCTTTTATCAGCTATTCCTTATATCGGTACTATCTTAGTAGAATGAATCTGAGGTGGATTCTCAGTTGACAAAGCAACTTTAACACGATTTTTCGCCTTCCACTTCATCCTACCCTTTATCATTGCAGCTCTAGTTATAGTTCACTTACTATTCCTGCACGAAACAGGATCCAATAATCCATCCGGCTTAGTTTCTGATTCTGATAAAATCCCATTCCACCCCTACTATACAATTAAAGATGTCCTAGGCGTCCTTCTTTTATTACTTCTATTTATATCTCTAGTCCTATTCTCCCCAGACCTTTTAGGTGATCCTGACAACTACACCCCCGCTAACCCCCTCAACACCCCTCCTCACATCAAACCTGAATGGTACTTCCTATTTGCATACGCTATCCTCCGATCAATCCCCAATAAACTAGGAGGTGTATTAGCCCTAGTCTTTTCTATTCTTATTCTTATGCTATTCCCCATTCTCCATGTATCTAAACAGCGTAGCATAATGTTCCGACCATTAAGTCAATGCCTGTTCTGAATCTTAGTTGCAGACCTCTTCACACTTACTTGAATCGGAGGACAGCCAGTTGAGTATCCTTTTATTCTCATTGGCCAAGTAGCATCCATTCTCTACTTCACAATTATTCTCTTCGCCCTCCCTAGCATCAGCATACTCGAGAATAAGCTCCTTAAATGAAGAGCCCTAGTAGTATAACCCAATACTTTGGTCTTGTAAACCAAAAATGAAGCCTTAACGCTTCCTAGGACACCCCTCAGGGAAGAAATACAAATTCCGCCTTCAACTCCCAAAGCTGATATTCTCTCTAAACTACTCCCTGATGTTGTAATCGACCAATTCCCCATTAATTTGACAGCTATGTCCCTATTGCAATTTCTTCCATTGATTTCATGTCTATGTAATTCGTGCATTAATGCACTATCCACATTAATTAATGGTACAGTACAGTAAATGTATAAAGTACATAGTACATATCATGTCAAATCAACATTAAACCCTATCCCCCATGCATATAAGCACGTACATACTTACTCATATAGTACATAATACACTAGCTTACACCTCCACATTCAAATCCTTTCCCACACGAATATTCTTGCCCTCACTTAATTCCTAGTTCAACATGAGTACATAACTATTCACTCGCGGTACATACCCCATACAGTCATAAACCTTCCTCGTCCAAATGACTATCCCCTTCCATTAGGTTGTCTCTTAATCTACCTACCTCCGTGAAATCATCAACCCGCCCAATACGTGTCCCTCTTCTCGCCTGAGATCCCATTTAACTTGGGGGTAGCTAACTATGCTCTTTGACAGGCATTTGGTTCCTACTTCAGGTCCATTTTAATGCGTTATCGCCCATACGTTCCCCTTAAATAAGACATCACGATGGATTAGTTCCATTCTAGCCCGTGACCCAACATAACTGCACTGTCATGCCTTTAGTGGTTTTTTATTTTGGGGTATGCTTCCACTCACCATTGGCCGTCAGAGGCCCCGTCCCAGTCAATTCAATTGTAGCTGGACTTTAGGTCATATTCTCTCTCGTACATGTTCCATTAATGCTTGTAGACATTCTTTTCATGCTTGATGGACATAATAATTTTTAATCCGTAATCTATGCAAGAATCTTTATTATCCTCCCCCTGACTGATTTTGGTTTCAATCTTCGTAGGAATCTTAATTTCTTATTTGGTGAAAATTAAATTGACTCTTTCATCAGTATGTCCGCACCAGTGGGTTACAACCATTTCTAAGCTTAAAGCAACATGCATCCACTTATTTATAAACCTCATATAATTAACATCCGCTACAATAGCCACTTAATAATACTCACATACTACTCTACTCTTAAACCCCCATATAAGATCATTCACTGCCTCTACCAAA